CACATTCCAACCAATTCCCAAAAAATATAAATTTGTATCAAATTCGAACTAGTAACTAATCCCAACATCGAAGTACTGAAAAAACTCATATAAGCAAAAAATCTCAAGTATCCTTGATCGTGAGCCATATAATTATCACTATAAATAAGAACCATAATTCCAACAGTAGTGATTAACATTGACATAATAGAAGTAAGTGGATCAATCAAGTAGCCGAATTCTAAAGAAAAATCATTATCGAGGGTCCAAGACCATACATATTGATAGATAGAACTGCTTTTTATTTGCTGAATAGACAGATTAGTTGAAAAAATCATGACTATACTTAACAATAAAATACTCGAAAAAGCCCACATACGACGGAGATTTTTTGTTGCTGTCGGAAAAAGAAGAAGTCCCACTCCTATTAACATAGGAACTGGAAGTGGAAGGAAAGGTATGATCCACGCATATTGATATGTCTGTTCCATAAAAAAAGTTTTTTAATTCTTAATTAATATTAATTGTTTCCGATTCACCGGATCTTACCTCTTTTTGAAAGGAGTCAATAAAAAAATAAAGATATGCACTAACTTAATAACTTAAATAGAAATAGAATTTTGGAATTTTTATCTCTTTTTATACTTATTCTTTATAAGTTTCTGCTAAATACTTCAAATATTCAAATCAAGAAGTTACAATTGGTCAAATCATATGAAAAAAGCAGATTAATTACTAGTCTCCTTCGAACTTTCAAATTCAAGTTAAATTAGGCATATTTTTCGCGAATTTGACAAGTTACTAAAAAAAAAAAAAGAATATTCTTTTATTTTTTAGTAATAAAAATAGTTTATGCAATTTTCCCATATCTTTCACGCATCTTATGTATTCTTTTTGATTTTTAGAATCAAAAATATTATCTAGAAAAGAAATACATAATGAATTGGCAAAGCGTAAATTTCTTTTGAACAATAGATGTCTTTCACATCCAGCTATACCAATGAGTAATCTCTTAATTTTGATTTAAATGGCAGTTCCAAAAAAACGTACTTCTGCATCAAAAAAGTGTATTCGTAAAAATTTTTGGAAAAGGAAGGGGTATTGGGCAGCGTTAAAAGCGTTTTCCTTAGGGAAATCTATTTCTACTGGGAATTCCAAAAGTTTTTTTGTGCAACAAACAAATAAAATAAGTAATAAAACATAACATGTTACAATAATCTGAATCGGCTTGACTCAAAAATTGACTCATTTCGTTTCGAAAATAAAATTCCCGCTTCCATTCCCTGTTGAGTTAATCAATAGGAAATGGAATTTGTTTCGCTCTTAGAATTCGAATAAGGATTTTTCTCTTTACCGTACTGAATTCAAAAAAAAAAAAAAGAATCCTTTTTTTTTTTTTGACAAAAAAACATAAGATACATAATTGTCTTTTTAGTATATTTTCTCATTTCCAAGGTGGGGAGTATTATTTTCCCCATCAGCCTGTTTCTTACAATAATATAAGTAATATAAGATAAGGTTTTCTTTTTCTATAGATCCACGTTTTCTCTATAAAAAGGCGAGGAAAAAATCAAAATCATTGAAACTAATTGATTAAAATTCTAAACCTTTTTGTGCAACTTTCTTCTTTTTGGATTTTCTATGAATTCTTATATAGACTCCCATATATTTATTGCCATCAATCCACTCAAAAACACTTAACAAATTTTTTTTGGATAAATATGTGTCAATTTTTACTGATCCAAAATTTTTTTGTTCATTGATAAAATGGATTTTTTGGTTTCGATGTTTGAAATCAAATAAATCAAAAACAGTTCATTAAAACAAAACAAAAATGTTTTTTTTTTGGGGGGGGTTCTATCCCTTAATTCATAGTTGGACTATCTAGTTTTCCAAGAGTTCAAGTCGAGGAGAGTCTAAAATACACAATAAAACTAAGACCCTAAATTCAAATAATGAACCTTCAAATACCTATTTGAACGAATTTTTATTCATCAATTTGAATCTTTCCTAAAAAATATTGCAACAATTTAATTCTTAAATCTAGACGATTGCTTATTCATAGGGTATTATGAATTCAAGACAAGCCGCTATGGTGAAATTGGTAGACACGCTGCTCTTAGGAAGCAGTGCTAGAGCATCTCGGTTCGAGTCCGAGTGGCGGCATGTCATCTCCTAAAAAAAGTAAATAGATCCTATAATGAATTCAATTTCCGATTTCCTTTTTATAATTATGGGACTCCTTAAAAAAAATTTATGATATTTTCAACTTTAGAGCATATATTAACTCATATTTCTTTTTCGATTGTTTCAATTGTAATTACAATTCATTTCATAACTTTTTTAGTTGATGAAATCGTAAAACTATATGATTCATCCGAAAGGGGGATGATAATGACTTTTTCCTGTATAACAGGATTATTAGTTACTCGTTGGGTTTATTCGGGACATTTTCCACTAAGTGATTTATATGAATCATTAATCTTCCTTTCATGGAGTTTTTCCCTGATTCATATAGTCC